CTTTTCCTTGATATCGAACATAATGCATGAAGGGATCCTTGAAGAACCATAGGGTCTTCTGAAAATAATTACGGCGCACTACTATAAGATGTTCTATTTTTCCATAAAAATGTGTTCGCTCAAGAAAAGCTCCAGAAAATGTTAATCGTAAATAAGAAGATTGTTTACGAAGAAAAACTAATAAAAATTCGCATTCAGATACATAAGAATTATATGGGAACCGAAATAGTCTTTTATTTTCTTTTGAAAAAAGTAAAAAAGGAAAAATAGAATTATTCGGAGTAATAAGACTATTCCAATTATGATATTCGTGAAGAAAGAATCGCAATAAATGTAAAGAAGGAACATCTTGGATCCAGAATTGAAGGATTTGAACCAAGATTTTCAGATGTATGGGATAAGGTATTAGTATATCTGACACATAATTTAAATGCGATAATTTGTCCTCCAAAAAGGGAAATATTGAATGAATAGATCGTAAATTCAAATTTTGAGATTTTGGTATTTTTTTTTCTTCGAGGGAAGATACTAATCGCAGCAAGAATGGAATTTCCACAATGACTGCAAAACCTTCCAATATCATCTGAGAATAAAAATGAAAATAAAAATAATTGTTGTGCCCAACGAATCGATTTTGGTTAGAATCATTAACCGAATAAATCAAATAATTCTGTTGATACATTCGAATAATTGAACGTTTCACAAGTACTGAACTAGATTTATTGTCATAACCAAAAATTTCCGTGGATTCGTAAAAAATCGAACCATTTAAACCACGATCATGAGCAAATGTGTAAATATACTCCTTAAAGAGAAGCGGATATAGAAAGTGTTGTTGCCGAGATCTATCTTTTTCTAAATATCCTTGTAATTCTTCCATTTCCATTTCTACTTGAACCAGAGGTGGGACCTATTTCATTTTTGGGGTTATCAAATGATACATAGTGCAATATGGTCAGAACAGGATATGTATTATGTATATAATTACAGTAAGAAAAATATATATATCCCGCAAACAAAGGAAACAGGGGAGTCCAATCAACAGATCTTTTTCCTCTCCTTTTCTATCCAATTGGTTTATGTTCGTTATAATTACAAGAGGGTAAAAAATCCTTTATTTTTGCAACTCGATCGCTCTTTTGACTTTGGAATAAATTCTCTTTATCAGTATACTCTTTCTTCTACACATCCGTCTCCAATCCATAATAAAGAATAATTAGGATTCATTAAAAAAAAAAAAAAAGAAAGAAAATCAATGGTCCACTCACAGAGGAACCCACCCTTTCCCGCATCAGGCACTAATCTATCTTTAACGTCTAATTAGATCGGGTAATCATTCAAATTAAGAACAAAAGCTCGTTGCTTTTTATTTCACCAGAATTAGAGCCATAGGGTTCTATCCATTTATTCACTAGACCCAACTGTAAATGTGAATTTTTTTTTTCACTTCCAAAAAGAAAAAAAAATTGTAACGATCCAGTAAGGATAAATTAAATAATAAAATAAAAATATTTTATTACGACATGCTGTTTTTTCCATTCATTACCTTTGAGGATCAGTCGTGGTCTTATAGACTCTACCAATAGTCTGGACGAATCTCTTGCTTCATCCAAATGTGTAAAAGATCATAGTCGCACTTAAAAGCCGAGTACTCTACCGTTGAGTTAGCAACCCGAATAAAAAAAAAAGAAATAGGATATATATGTAAATACGGTCAAAATAAAAAAATCAATTGAATTGCACTGCACGACCCCGTCAAAACATTGAACTAGAACAAATCGAAAAGAAAGATTTGTTTTTGTTGATCAATTAAAAACACCAAAATACCAAAATGGACAGATCGGATTAAACAACAAAAGATTCCCAATAGAGATGTCAAAATTGTGACAAACCGCCATTTTATTTATCAATTTTCTTTTCTTTTTCGTTAAGAAAATACATCTTGTATGCCAGTAAATCCGGCAGGGCAAACCCATTATTTGACTGAAGTGAAGGAAAGAAAAAACCAATATGGGGTGGAGATAAATGGATCTATTTATCTACGATCAAATTATATTTCTTCGATGCACCATTGTCAATATGAATCCAATGTTAAGAAAACAAATTTAAGTAAATCAAATAAGGACTTGTGTTGGATTGGCACAACATAAACATAAATAAGAAATTTGGATGAAAAAAAATACGAAAGAGGTAAAGTAAAGAAAAAATCTCGGGTTTATTCAATCAATAGAGGTACAATAAGCAAGATTAACCCCTTGTTTGTTGGTGGATTCCCGCAACAAACAAAACAAGAAAAAAAGTAAATTAAGTATGAATACAGCAAGAAAAAGGCAAATTGTGTGTGTGTAAATAATTACACAAAGATAGATACTAGTTACCCCCCCCCCTTTTTTATTTATTAATTTTTTGTTTTTTTACTTTAATTAACTCGAATCGAAGTTCTTTCTTGAAATAATTCTGCCTTCCTTAAAATATTACAAACAGTTCCCGTAGGTTGAGCACCTTTTTCAAGGAAATATAGAATAACAGGAACATTTAAATAAGTTTGATTCTTTATCGGATCGTAAAAACCGACTTTTCTAAGATCTCTTCCTTCTCTTCGGGATCGAACATCAATTGCAACGATTCGGTAGATGGCTCATTGGAATAGATGTAAATAAACAATGCCCTCCCTAGAAACGTATGGGAGGTTTTCTCCTCATACGGCTCGAGAAAAAAGGATTCTAAATTTCTGTATATATATAATGGCAAATGGATCCATAAAATCATGAATTAGATTATGATTTTAGTCGTTTTTTTATTCTTCCTTACAGAAAAAAAGAAATCTCATTCGTACTCATAACTCAAGTTGGGTAATTCTGACAGAGTTCGAAGGGAAACCCTTAGACATTTATTGAGCCGTCTCTAACCTCTTTTGTTTGTCTCATCTCGAATCTATTTTTATTCCTCATTCTGATTCAATTGTTGAGACAATTGAAAATAGTGTTTACTTGTTCCGGAATCCTTTATCTTTGCTTTGTGAAATCATTGGGTTTAGACATAACTTCGGTGATCCTTACTCCTTTCAAAAGAGCAGCAACATCCCTTTTTGTTTTTTGTTATTTTTTTCTATACTATAGAAATAGAATATGAATGGTGGATTCCCTTGTGATACACTTTTGATCGAAATAGTTTTACCAATTCTTAAAAATTTTACTTTTTCTTTTTCAAACTTCTTTGATTTTTCGATTTTTTTAACCTTTCGATTTATATAATGAGGATATACTTACAAAGTTGGTCTAACTTATTGATAGTTACTAACCCTAGATTCTTCCCCCTGATAAACGAATCAATCCTTTCTGCTCGAGCTCCATCATGTACTATTTACTTACAACCTAACACAAATTAGGTTCCTAACAGAGCAGAACAAACTATGTCGAGCCAAGAACATCTTCATTCCTATAGAAAATGGTGGATGTAAGAATCCACAGCCGATCATGTCCTTCAAGTCGCACGTTGCTTTCTACCACATCGTTTCAAACGAAGTTTTACCATAACATTCCTCTAATTTTATTTCAAACCGGTATGTAATTGATTCAATATGGAATCATGAATAGTCATTGGCTCAACCGGTGTGTGTATACCGGTATATAATAGTACATACTTTCTATCTATCTATGGATAGATAAGTATTTATCCGGGGAAGGCTCAGCAAGGATCCAATTCATTTAACTCTATATTCTATCATATGAATAAAACATTTTTCTAAAAAAGACGAATAAATAAGTTTGCTTAAGACTTATTTACATCTTAAAAAGATTGTTCGGGACGATCAATCATGACGGATCCATTTTTCTCGAACAAATAAACTATAAACCTCAAAAGAGGAACCTTTAATATTAATAGATTTGCAATCCCGGAAAAAAATCAATTAGTAATAAAACTTTTTTATTTTATACAATACAGAACAGATTTTGTTTTACTTCAGGTTCAAGAATTTTTCTTTTCCATCAATTCCATAAAGTCAAGTAGATGCAATATACGAATTTCCCCCAATCGCTACATTACATTGATTTACAATTATTCATTTGAACCGTATAAGATATAAGATGAACCAGATAAAATACAAAAAAATGGGGTCCAGATCAATTCGTTTTTACTATTTTTTTCCCACACCAGCTTTAGAAGTTTTAAAAGCAGTGATGAAATTAGTACCCAAAACTCCCTATTCTTTAGTCTCCACATAGACTGTGGAATTGGGATACCCCATTTATTTACTTTAGGCTTTTTACCCTTGGTAAGGGAATAAAGAGGCCTTTCTTTCATTCACATTTCGATTCAGAATACTTCATGTGAGAATTGACATTTCATAGATATGGAACATAAAGTTTCCATAAGTAACTAACTTTAAAATGAATATTGAGTAGTACGAGCATATCCTGAATGTGAATAATAAACCCAGGATTTCTTTTTTGAATTAAAAAAAAGATATTTATTTCCACCCACATTTGACACTTGATTACGTTTGTGAGAAACCAAATGAAAGAAAAAATATGATTCTAAGAATCATTCTTAGAATTCAGAACAAAAGATTGTTCTCGTTAACAATTTTATGTTTCATGTGGGATACAATGTGATCCCATCTTTCGTTTCTGATGGAAACGATCTGGGACGGAAGGATTCGAACCTCCGAGTAACGGGACCAAAACCCGCTGCCTTACCGCTTGGCCACGCCCCATTTCGAATTTCTATTCGACACTAATAAACATTAATATTGGTATTGGTTATTCGTCAATCCCAACCCAATAAATACATTGGGAATATATTGTTGCTAGGATTCAACACATGTAGATATAGAATAAAAAATTCATTGATCATTACATGGAATTCAGTTAAGATATTGTATGAAAATGGAATTCCTCGTATTCTCATTTGAGAATGGAAGGAAGGATTTTTATTTGGGAGAGTTCGAAGAAAAAGAAAGATTTTTTGACTTGTCTTTTTTTTTCCCTTATAAAAAAAAACTCAATCAGAATAAAATTATCTAATCTACAAGAACGAAATTTTGTTATGCTTAATATTTTTAGTTTAATCTGCATCTGTCTTAATTCTGTCTTTTATTCGAGTAGTTTTTTCTTCGCCAAATTGCCCGAAGCTTATGCCTTTTTAAATCCAATCGTAGATGTTATGCCTGTCATACCTCTACTTTTTTTTCTCTTAGCCTTTGTTTGGCAAGCTGCTGTAAGTTTTCGATGATTTAATACTCTGCTAAATTCATGATTTATTCGATAAATAAAAATTCGAAAAATTGATAAGACCAGATAAGTCTTACATTATGAACCCTCGATTCAAAAATAGAAATTCTTGTATATTGAATAACCGCAGCGATGAATTTTGATCAGCTTATTTCCTCGTTCTGACCTTACAGTGAGCAAAGATTTTATTAGGTTGCCTACAATACCTAATCATATGACAAGAAATTTTTGATAACGAAGGAATCAAAATCTTATTCCAAAGAAATTCGTGAAAATGACTTTCTTTTCAAAAAACACTTCATTTTTTGGAGGGTGTCATGTCAAAACAAAATAGTGTATGTGGTAAAAAATAAGTAATCTATTCCCTTTTTCAAAAAAAAAAAAAGATCTTGGAGATTGTGTAATGCTTACTCTCAAACTATTCGTTTATACAGTAGTGATATTCTTTATTTCTCTCTTCATCTTCGGATTTTTATCTAATGATCCAGGTCGTAATCCTGGACGTGAGGAATAAAAAAAAGATATTTTTAGTTTTTCCTGCTTTTTCTAAATTTTTTTTCTTATGATTTTATGTATTCCATACATTTCCCTATGATAAAATCAAGGGATCGAAATTCCTTCGAAGTCGAAAGTCTCAAGTAATCAGAAGAAGCGGAGAGAGAGGGATTCGAACCCTCGGTACAAATAACTCGTACAACGGATTAGCAATCCGCCGCTTTAGTCCACTCAGCCATCTCTCCCCATCCCCATTTTAAAATGGAAAATTTTTTATGTGATGTGACACGTGAAGTAAAGATTGATAAAAACCTTCGTTTTCCTTTTTTATTTATCTATTTTTTTATATATATATATTCTTTTATTTATATTCTATTAAATTTAAATTATATTCTTTATTTATTATANATAAATAAATATAAATATATATATATTTATAATAAATAAATATAAATTTTATATTATAAAGAAAAAAAGAATAAAGATATATAAAAAAAGATATAAGATTATATAAAAAAAGATATAAGATAAAGATATAAGATAAAGATATATAAAATAAAGATATATAAAAAGAACAATAAAGTAATATATATAGGATAAATATATATATATATAAGAAGAAATTTTAAGAAGAAATTTGATCAGGAATTCAATTTAGATAATGATTCGAAACGGATATCCCCAATAGAAAATACCCTACTTCTTTTATTTTGTACGAAAGGTTTATTCCCCCGGCTTGGTTTAAGTACTGGCCGGGCCAGGCCAGTATTTCCATAGAAAAAATAATTTAATAATGATTTGATATCAATCAAAAATACTTGTTGAAGTGTCATTTCTTATTATTAATACTTAATATTATATTAATACTTAATCTTAATATTATTACTTAATATTAATATTATTATATTAATATTAATAATATTAAATTAATATATTTTTTTTATTTTCTTTTTATCAATTTATTACTTACTGGAAAAAAACTGGAATAAAAAACTGGAATAAATAAATATATATATTTATTTATATTTATTATGTACATATATTAAACAATAAAAAATATTAAAATTAAAAATAAAAAAAAAAAATATCAAATATTAAACACACATATTTATAAACGTAGTTATAATATAACTCATTTATTTGTTCAAGAGACAAGCTTTATTTGAACAATTGAGATCCAATTGACCCGAATTCTTAATTCATAAGTAAGATCTGGCTCTGGCAATTGAAAGAGAAGTTGAAAAAAAAAAGGAACCATGTATGCGGATTTCATCCTTTCTATGATCCAGCTTCAATGATTCTTTCAGACCGGGACTGTCAGTAATGACTTCGTATCAAACGAAAAGAAAAGTATAATATAACTATAACTTTTTTTTATGTTATTTAAGTAAGCTTTCTGCTCTTCGCCTATTTAAGTCCCCGGCGGGACGAAGCGTCAACGCTAGAATTTTCATGATTCTGGTGCTATCTTGATTGCGCCTCACTCTTTTGTTCGACAAATGATCCATTCATATACAATAATAAATATGTAGCGGGTATAGTTTAGTGGTAAAAGTGTGATTCGTTCTATCAAAAACTGAAATAGTTAAGGGGTCTTTCAGTTTTTTTTTTTCATATTCCGATCAAAAACTTTATTTCTTAAAAAGGTTTAATCCTTTACCTCTCAATAGCATATTTGAGGAAGAATATACATTCTCACGATTTGTATCCAAAGGCCAATTAGAAATTGAATAAAAAAGATTGGATTATGGATATGGAGTCGCGAAGCATA